ATTGAAGAATTTAGTCCCACACTTGAAAGATATCCCAAAAGGTCGAGGGAATGATTGGATAATTTTTTTATATGGATCCTTTCTGGTTTAGACCACATGTAAAAATAACATTGCCAGAAATTTACAAGATAATAATTCCATTTATTCATCAAAAGAAACGCCCCTTTTGAAGCCAAAAGGGCTTTTCCTTGATACCTAACATAATGCATGACAGGATCCTTAAACGACCATAAAACGGCCTGAAAATATTTACTAAATATTTCTACAAAATGGTCTCGTTTTTCATAGAAATGGATTCGGTCAAGAAAAGGTTTATAATATTTTGATTGTAAATGAGCGGATTGATTGCGGAGAAAGGCGAAAATCGATTCATATTCATGTACATGAAAATTATATAAGAAAAATAATAATCGTTTATTTCTTTTTGAAAAAGCAAAACTAGATTTCTTTGAAGTAATAAGACTCGTCCAATTATGATACTTATAAAGAAAAGCCCGTAATAAATGCAAAGAAGAAGCATCTTTTACCCAGTAGCGAAGAGTTTGAACCAATATTTCCAGATGGATAGAGTGGGGTATTACTAGATCTAACACATAATTTAAATGTGAAAATTTGTCCTCTAAAAAAGGAAATATTGAATGAATTGATCGTAAATTATGAGATTTTACTATTTCTTTCCCTTCTAGGGAAGGTATTACTCGTAGAGAAAATGGAATTTCTACAACCACTACAAATCCGTCTAATATAATTTGAGAATATAAAGTTGTGTTGTACCCCAAAAATGGATTTTGGTTAGAATCAGTACTCAAAAAACTCAAATGATTCTGTCGATCCGTTTGAGTAATTAAATGAGTAATTAAACGTTTCACAATTAGTAAGCTGAAGTTATTGTTATAACCTACCTTTTCCAATTCCAATGAAATGGATCTAGTTAAATTATGATCATGAGCAAGTGCATAAATATACTCCTGAAATATAAGCGGATATAGGAAGTCGTGCTGCTGAGATCTATCTAGTTCTAAATATCTTTTGAATTCCTCCATGAATTCCTCCATATAAAATTAAAATGGAACCAAAGATAGAGGATTTTTGGGGGGTTTCGCAAATGATACATAGTACGATATAGTCAAAACAAGGTATTGCCAGTAAGAAAAGATACCTCGGTAAACTTATCAACAGATTCTCTACCCTTTCCTTTTCCATTGAATTTAATTGATTTGTGTTCATTATAGGATAATGAGGTCGGCTAGAAATCCTTTATTTCTTTTTTTTTTTTCAAAAAAAAATCGCTCTTTTGATTTTGGAAAAATCAATTATCAATATGCTGTTTCTTCTACACACCAACCTCCATTCTATAAGGGAGGATCCAATAGTTAGGATTCATTATAAAATTGATAATCCACGTATGAGAAAAGCCTTTCTCGTACCCACACAACAAGCACTAATATATTTTTAACCTATAATTAGATGGGGTAATCATTCAAATTAAGAACAGAAGCTCGTGGCTCTTTACTTTCCCTAGAATTGATTGAAGCCATAGGGCTCTATCCATTTATTCATTCGACCCAAGAATTTTTTTTGTTTGTTTCAAGAATTCGCCATTGCTACGACATGCTATTTTTTCCATTCATTCCCCTTCAGGATCAGTCGCGGTCTTCCAAACTTTACCAATGGTATGGACGAATCCCTTACTTCATCCAAATGTGTAAAAGATCCTAGCCGCACTTAAAAGCCGAATACTCTACCGTTGAGTTAGCAACCCGAATAAAATGATGTGTCGAAATACTTAGAATCAAAATAAATAGACCGCACTAAAAAAAAGGGGCTTCTTGGATCAATCTTGTATCAAAATGAACCCAACGAACCCATCATTTAAAAACCAAACCTATGGTACGTAAATAAACGGATACGCTTAAAATTATATTTGTTCCATACATTGTTGTCAATATAATAGAAATTTGCGAAAAAAAAAAAAACAATAGAAAAAGCATTCCATTTCCATGAAATTCAAAAATAGATATTTTTGATAATTAAATAAAATATTTAGAATATTTTTATTTTAAAAAAGGGCTCGTGTTGGATTGGCACTACATAGATACAAAAATATAAGTAGAAAAATAAATAAGAAATTAAGCTTTCTTATTCCAGTTCTATTTGAATAAACCCAAGATTCTTTTTCTAGATTGAAGAGATTGCCAGAATTTTTCTAGGATCACTAAATTAAGAAATTTTGGTTTTACTGTTATAGAACATAGGGGAATAATGAATTGGTATGAATAGAGCAAAAGAAAAAAAAAGGTTAAGAGAGTGATTACTCCTATATAGTTTTATTCAACCTTTCTCTAGTTTTTTTATTTCCTTAATTTGATTTCGTTTGATTAGAATGAAGTTCCTTAAAAACCTCCGCTTTACTTAAAATATCCTGAACGGTTTCTGTAGGTTGAGCACCTTTCTCAAGGAAATATAGAATAGCGGGAACATTTAAATAAGTTTGATTCTTTATCGGATCATAAAAACCCACTTTACGAAGAGCTCTTCCTTCTCTTCGAGATCGAACATCAATTGCAACGATTCGATAGACGGCTCATTGGGATAGATGTAGATGAATAACCCCCCCTAGAAACGTATAGGAAGTTTTCTCCTCATACGGCTCTTGAAAAATGATTCTAAGTTATATTTATGTATAGAATTACATACAATAAAAAATGGGTCAATAACATGTCAATTAGATTATAGTTTCAACCCCCCTTTTATTCGGAACTTCCTCAAAAAAAAAAATCATTTGTACTCATAACTCAAGTTAGATAACTCTCAAGCGGCTCAAAAGAAAATATTTTAGCATTTGATTTATTGAGTGGTCTTTAAACCCCCCTTTTTTCTTTGTTTCGTTTCAAATTTATTTGAATTTTTATTATCGTCCGGTTAGGGAAACAATGGAAAGAGCATTTTCTTGTTTTGGGATCCTTTTAATCTTTGTTTTAAATCATTGGGTTTAGACATAACTTCGGTGATTCTTAATCCTTTCAAAATGGTAGCAACATACCCTTTTGCGATTACTTTATAGTAAAGAATCATAGAAATGGAAAAGGTTGATTCTCATGTGATACACTTTGTATAGAAAGAGTTTTTTAAATTCCAAGAACTTTTATTTTAGATTGGAAACGTGAACCCTTTCGATTTTTTTCTCAACGATATACTTACGAAGTTGTTTCAATTTATTGATTGGCATTAACCCTAGACCTTTGCCTCTGAGAAATAAATCAATACTTTCTACTCGAGCTCCATCATGGACTATTTCCATTACAACCCAATGAGGTTTTTAGTGAAACAGACTAAATGATGTCGAGCCAAGAGCACCTTCATTCTTAGATAAAATGGTGGATGTAAGAATCCACAATGGATCGTGTCTTTCAAGCCGCACGTTGCTTTCTACCACATCGTTTCAAACGAAGTTTTACCATAACATTTCTTTAATTTGGAACCCGTATGGAATTGATTCAATTAGGGAATCGTGAATAATCATTGGTTCATTTGGTACATAGTAATCTATCCTTTTTCTTCTAGATAGGTGGCTAGAAAATTTTTTGAAGAGGTTTTAGCACGAATTCTACGTAACCCCAAGTTTATTGTATAGTATAAATACAAGATTTTTTTAATTATCAAAATTCTTATATTCTAATTAGATAGTTCAATTTTCAATTTAAGAGATCATACAATTTTTCTTTCACAACGAAAAAAGACTCTGACTCAAATAGAACAACAATATATCCATATAGACTATGCATTTCCTCATTTTATATACTATATACGTATTTTTATATTTTGTTTAACTTGAGATTCATTAATCTTTCTATAAGATTTTCATAAAAGAAAAAGTAACGTAAATAAAATAAACGAATCCCTTAATATCTCAATTCTTCCAACTCCTTCCATAGATTTATAATTATTGATTAGAGTCAAACACGAAATATCTAAAAATTCAAATAAAATAGATGGAATAATTTGATTGTTTATTAATTAAATTCGGACCGACAAAGATATTGAACTTAATACTTTCGCTTGCTAATTAACTTGAATCTATTCCTAATATTCTATGGGAATAAAAAATCCCCCAAAAGGGGGGGCCCTTTTTGGGGATACTGACTATCTTATATAGGTATAAAGCCGAATAAGTATAGATTAAGTCCTTTTTCAAATTGAATTAAATTAGAATACGAATAACTCCTGAAATCATTCGATTTAGAATGGAATATGATCTGGGACGGAAGGATTCGAACCTCCGAATACCGGGATCAAAACCCGTTGCCTTACCACTTGGCGACGCCCCATTTAAATTTCTATTTGACACTAATAAAGAATAATGCTGGTATTGGTTGATCGTCAATTCTCGTACAAATATCTAATTTAGAGAATATATTCTTGCTAAGATTTTGATACGTATATATATAGAATCAAATTGAATTTATTGATCATTACATATAATTCAATTAAGATATTGTATGAAAGTCAAATTTCTTCTATTCTATTTGAGAATGGAAGAGTTTTGATTGAGTGAATTGAAAGAAAAAGAAGAATTATTTCTACCTTACTTTCTTTTGACTTCATATCAATAACTCAATCAAAATTCAATTATCTGCAAGAACAAAATTTCTGTTATGCTTAATATCTTTAGTTTGATCTGTATTAATTCGGCTCTTTATTCGAGTAATTTTGTCTTCGCCAAATTACCCGAGGCCTATGCTTTTTTGAATCCGATTGTAGATGTTATGCCAGTCATACCTCTGTTTTTTTTTCTCTTAGCCTTTGTTTGGCAAGCTGCTGTAAGTTTTCGCTGAGATCTTTAATATTATCCTAGAAAATTCATGATTTCTTTCGCAAAGCCTATCAATTGGATCAGATAAGTCTTACAATAATGACCCCTTAATTCAAAGAAACTCTTAGCTCGACGCAATAAATTATAAATTTAAATCACCCAGTTTTCTTTTCCAGTGTAAAGACACTAATAAATGCTATTAATATCAGAGTCTTGTAGAATATAGAATTTTGGGTATGAAAAAAAAAATTTAGTAATGAAAGACTCTTATGACAAAAGAATTTTCATAAATTCCAAATTTTTCTATTTCGAGAAAGCACCTCATTTGGTAATGGTAAAATAGGATATGTTATGTGATATAAAAACAGACGATCTATTCCCTCTTTTTCCCCAAAAAAGATCTTGGAGATTGTGTAATGCTTACTCTCAAACTTTTCGTTTACACAGTAGTGATATTCTTTGTTTCTCTCTTCATCTTTGGATTCCTCTCTAATGATCCAGGACGTAATCCTGGACGTGAAGAATAAAATGAAAAAAGATTTGAAATTTTTGAAAGATAAATGAAATTCAAATATCAAATCATCGAGGGACGCGGAAAGAGAGGGATTCGAACCCTCGGTACAAATAACTTGTACAACGGATTAGCAATCCGCCGCTTTCGTCCACTCAGCCATCTCTCCCAATTGAAAAAAAAAAATTACTATGTTACATTACACATAAAGTAAGGATTAAAAAAGTCTTTCTTTTTATCTTTTTATTAGAGATATAGATAGATTAGATGTATATAATTTTTCTCAGCAATTCAATTTAGATAAATAAAGTAAGAGCTGAAAAGATCCAATCTAAAGAAAAATAACAGAAGACTTCGGGTTTTCATTTTGAGCGAAAGGGCCCTTTTCTTTTACTCTCACGGACGGGCTCTGGCTAGGTCAATACCTAGCCGGGTCCTTTGCCAGACCCAGACCCTCTTTTTTGTTACAACAAATGATAGATAAAAGCCTTTAATTGGATTTGAAAAAAAAAAACAGAAAGACTTCTTATCTTAGTAAATTAAAACAGCTCGAAAGTTACATTTCTTATTTTTTTATTCTTTATTGTTTTACTTTACCCACTTATATTCCAAAAAATAAAAAGAAATTCTGGACTCTTACACAACGCATTTTTAGATTATGATTTTGGTGCTTTTAGGAAACCGTCTCCATCAAAATTTCTTCAGTAAAAGAAAGCATTTTTTAATTTAGTTTTTTAATCTTGTCCTAATTTAATCTCGCAAAAATAAGGTTAACACCCTAATTTTCAATTTTCACGATTCGTTTAAGATCCTATTTTGATTAGATACCAAATTTCTCTGTTCGACAAAAGATCAATTTGTATACAATAATCATATTGTAGCGGGTATAGTTTAGTGGTAAAAGTGCGATTCGTTAGATTAACCCCCTTAATAGTTAAGGGATCCTTCGGTTTAATTTATATTCCGATCAAAAACTTTTTTCTAAAAAGGATTAAATCCTTTACCTCTCAATGACTGATTCGAGGAAAAATAGAAATTCTCGTGATTTATAGACAAAGGTTAATTCGAAATTGAAAAATTGGATTATAAAATTGCGAAACATAATTTGTGAATTGGATTAATACTTCCAATTAAATAATTATGAATAAAGATCCATGGCTGAAGATAGAAAAGTGGATTTCTAACCGTAACTAAATCTTCAATTTATTCTCTACCAACGCAAAATTGAAGCAAAATAGCTATTAAACGATGACTTTGGTTTACTAGAGACATCGACAGATTGTTTTAGCTCGGTGGGAACAAAGTACTTTTCCTAAGGATTATTTTAAATAGAAATAAAGAACGAAGGAACTAGAAAGATTGTTACAATTATCTTCTTCTAGCAGGATCATCTAGAAAGCAAGTCTTTTTGAATTAAATATATTCAGACAAAAAGCTAACATAGATGTTATGGGTAGGAGTAGAATTTTTATTCACATCTTTTAGATGTAGGAATTTATCCATATTCCATAAAGGAGCCGAATGAAACCAAAGTTTCATGTTCGGTTTTGAATTAGAGACGTTAAAAATGTTGAATCGACGTCGACTATAACCCCTAGCCTTCCAAGCTAACGATGCGGGTTCGATTCCCGCTACCCGCTTTCCACCCTCTCTTCTCGAATCTATAGATTAATTAATATATTCATTCTTTATATTTCTTTCTTCTTAATTACTATTACTAATAATAGGAAGAAATATAAAGAATGGATATATAAAATTTTTACTTATATAGTCGCTATTTTCATTCGCTCTTGAAGAATTAATACATGATTGAATTAAATATACAATTCTCAAAATATCTCACATCCAATCTTATTCCCCTTTTTTCTAAACAAGAGGCAAAAGCGGGCGGAATGAATGAAAAGCGTCCATTGTCTAATGGATAGGACAGAGGTCTTCTAAACCTTTAGTATAGGTTCAAATCCTATTGGACGCAATGTATTTTCATCGATTTTGTTATTTCTATGTCAAAAAAGACATTTTGAATGATTTGAATCAGAGAGGCTTGATTACTCCTTCTTTTTTATCTAAAAAAAGCATCAATTTTTTTATGCTTGTTCCTGAAGTAGAAAGCGTTCCATCTGTTCTTGAATAGCTTCTTTCAAAAGGACTTCCGCTTCTTTGTTGAATGTTTTGG